TTTTTGTGCATTTCTTGTATTTATATGTATAAATTTAAAGGTTGGTAGTTGTGGTGATTGAGTGTTTTTTCTAGTTGGGAGGACAAAATTTGGGATTATAGTTCCTTAAGGCCTCTTTTTTTTCTATTCAATAATACAATAAATAATTTATTATAATATATTACATCTACCACAATATATCATTATAAGGTTTATTTATTTAAAATAATTGCTTATATTAATACACGGATTTTCAAAATGTATAGGTGCTTGTTTTTAGAGGCGAGAAAATATTTGACTTTAATTATAATTATAATATATAACTATATTTAATATAATGTATTTATATTATGTTAAATGAATACCGTAATAGTATTTAGTTTAAAATATTTAAATTATGTTAAATGTCATTTTTAATATAATGATAGAACTATATACTAATATATAAGGGATTATACTAAATATAAATCAATTATTATAAGTTATAGATAATCCATATTTCTATTAAGTTCTTATTTGAATTTATCTAGGCATAAGCAGTTATATTATTTAATCTTTTTTTTATGAATAAAAAAAAAAAAAAAAAGATTAAATGAAAACTATTCTGGACTAGACTAAAGCAGTTTTATTTGAAAAATTTAATGTTTGTTTATGTTTTTTATATTAAATATAGAGTTTGGTTGATAGGTCCCGAAAATGAGGATAGGTTTTCTCAAATTATTTGACATCTTGGTGTATTATTACTTTCTTTTTTTTGAAATTGTTTGTTGACTATTGTTTTCATGTATTTTTTTTTACTGATGATGTCCTATTCATTATTTTAAAGTTTTATTCTTGCTTGTTTATTCACTTTTTCTTTGTATTATATGCAAGTTTTGTTTTAACTAAATGTTCTGTTTTGCAGTAATTTAATTTAATTATCAAGTGATTTTGGAATTAGCAATTGACTTAGTGTCGGCATAATTCGTGCCAGCAGCCGCGGTTATACGATTGATGCGAGTGAATATTTTTGGTTTAGCAGTTGTTTATATTGTTATAGGGTTTGAATTTGAATTTATAAGGTGAAATTTGAAATTTTTGTATATTTCTTTTTAAGAATCTGTGAAATTTAAATAATAAACTAGGATTAGATACCCTATTATTTTAAGTGTTAATTATACTTACCAGGGTAGTATTAGTTAAAGTCTTAAAACCCAAAGAATTTGGCGGTATCTCATTCCATTCAGAGGAATCTATCCCATAATTGATAGTACACGATTAACTTTACTTAATTTATTTGTTTGTATATCTCCGTTATCGGAAAATCTTTTTAGAGTTATAATTTTCTAAATTTATAATTATAAAGTATTTCAGGTCAAGGTGCAGCTTATAATTAAGAGGAGATGGGTTACAATAAATTTTGGTTTATAACGGATTTAATATTGAAATATTGTTAATGAAGGTGGATTTGATAGTAATTTAATATATTTAATTTAATTGATATTGGCTCTGAGGTGTGTACACATCCCCCGTCGCTCTCATTATTAATATTTATCAATTATTTTGTTGGTAATAATTAAGTTAGATGAGATAAGTCGTAACATAGTAGATGTACTGGAAAGTGTATCTAGAAAGAGTTTCAAGATAAAACTAAATAGTAAAGTATTTCATTTACACTGAGAATTGTTCTGTGCAAATCAGAATATCTTGATTATTTATTTTATTATAATTATTTTTTGTTATTTTATTTTTTAATAAAAAAATTTTTATTTGTTGTTTGTCTTAGTATATTTTATAGAATTGATTTTTTTTATTATAGTTGATTAGTAATGTAATTGGATTATTAAATAATTATTTAATTATAAAAAAGTAGATTTAATTTATTGTACCTTTTGTATCAGGGTTTATTAAATTTTTAGTATTTATTTACTAATCTCGATTTAGGTTGATTTACAATTAATTTATATTTAATGTATCACAATTATTTTTGAGTTAATTGTAGAAATGAAATGTTAATCGTTTCCTAATATATCTAGTTTCTTAAGAAAAAATTTAATTTTTTAGAATTAATTGTTTTTATTTACTTTTATAAATAAAAATATTAATTTATTTATTCTTTAGGGGATAAGCTCTAAAGCTTCCCTATAAATTTTATTAATTGAAATAAAATAGTAAGCTTTAAACCAGCTATCTTTTTGATTACGTTTTAGTTCATTATTTTATATTTTGATTTTATAATTATTTTAGGTTTTATATTAAGATTATTAATTTAATTTAAAAATTGTTGTAATAATGATAAAATTAGTATATTAATTTGTTTATAATATTTTCTATTGTTAATTTATTATAAGGAATTAGGCAAAATTAATTTCCGCCTGTTTATCAAAAACATGTCCTCTTGAGAATATTTAGAGGTCTGACCTGCTCACTGATAAAATTTTAAAGAGCCGCGGTATTTTAACTGTGCAAAGGTAGCATAATCATTAGTTTCTTAATTAGAGGCTGGTATGAATGGTTTGACGAGAAATTATCTGTCTCTTATTAAATAATAGAATTTAACTTTTGAGTTAAAAGGCTTAAATTTTTCTTAAAGACGAGAAGACCCTATAGAGCTTAACATTTTATTTTTATATAATTTTTAGTTTATTTTTTTATATTTAAAGATAATGTTTTGTTGGGGCGACATGAAGAATGAATAAACTCTTTATTATAAAATCATTAATTTATGTTTATTGTGATCCATAATTTATGATCATAAGATTAAGTTACCTTAGGGATAACAGCGTAATTATTTTTGAGAGCTCATATCGACAAAATAGATTGCGACCTCGATGTTGGATTAAGAATAGTTTTGGGTGCAGGAGCTCAATAATTAGGTCTGTTCGACCTTTAAATTCTTACATGATCTGAGTTCAGACCGGCGTAAGCCAGGTCGGTTTCTACCTTAAGTTATTTTTTTTACATTAGTACGAAAGGACCATGTAATTAAATTATATTTTGATTTATTGATTAAATTTAATATTACTATTTTGACAGATTAATGTGTTGAATTTAGAATTCATTAATGCAAATTTCTTTTGCAAATAGTATTGATATTTTATGATTTATTTATATTTATTTTAAATTTTATTTTGTTAGTAATTTGTGTTTTAATTAGTGTTGCTTTTTTAACTTTATTGGAACGAAAAGTATTAGGTTATATTCAAATTCGAAAAGGCCCAAATAAGGTCGGTTTTGTAGGGATTCCTCAACCTTTTAGTGATGCTATTAAATTAATTTGTAAGGAACAGTCTATTCCTATTTTATCAAATTACTTATTATATTATTTTTCTCCTGTGTTTAATTTAATAATTTCTTTGATTATTTGGGTTATTTTTCCTTATTTAACTTATATATGTTCATTTTCTTATGGATTTTTATTCTTTTTATGTTGTACTAGATTAGGTGTTTATACTGTAATAATTGCTGGTTGATCATCAAATTCAAATTATTCTTTGTTAGGTTCTATACGTTCTGTTGCTCAAACTATTTCTTATGAAGTAAGATTAGCCTTGATTTTATTATCTTTAATTATTTTGATTGGTAGATTTAATTTATTTGATTTTATAAATTATCAAGTTTACTGTTGATTTATTATTATTTCTTTTCCTTTATTTTTATCTTGTTTTGCTTCTTGTTTAGCAGAAACTAATCGTACTCCTTTTGATTTTTCTGAAGGTGAATCTGAATTAGTATCAGGTTTTAATATTGAATATGGTTCAGGTGGATTTACTTTAATTTTTTTAGCTGAGTATACAAGAATTATTTTTATAAGAATGCTTTTGGCTTTAGTTTTTTTAGGTGGTGATTTTTATTCTTTTATATTTTTTATAAAGCTTGCTATTATATCTTTAATTTTTATTTGGATTCGAGGAACTCTTCCTCGTTTTCGATATGATAAGTTAATATATTTAGCATGAAGGAGTTTTTTACCATTATCTTTAAATTTTTTTATTTTTTATGTTGGTTTAAAAATTTTATTAATTTCAATTGTTTAGTGAAATTTTTTTAGAAAAGTTAATAAAAGAGTTAAACTTTTAATTTTATGTTTTCAAAACATATGCTTTTCCTAAGCTAATTAACTATTTTATTTATTATTTAATAATTTATTTCATATATTTGCAATATGGATATCAATGAGGAAATAAGAAAAGTAAATAACTGTTAAAATCTGTCCAGTTATAATATAAGGTTCTTCTACAGGTCGTTTCCCAATCCATGTTAATAAAATAACAATGGTTACTATAATCCAAAATATAATTTGGTTAATTGGATAAAATTGAATTCCTCGAAATGATGTTTTATTATAGAATGGAAGAATTATTAAGATTCTAATTGATAAAAATAATGCAATAACACCACCAAGTTTATTTGGGATTGAACGAAGAATTGCATATGCAAATAGAAAATATCATTCTGGTTGAATATGAACTGGTGTAACTAAAGGATTTGCTGGTACAAAATTATCAGGATCTCCTAGTAAATAAGGATTAATTAAACATAATATAATTAATAAAGATGTTAATAGAATGAATGTAATTAAATCCTTATATATAAAATAAGGATGAAAAGGGATTTTTTCAATATTTCCATCAATTCCTAATGGATTATTAGATCCTATTTGGTGAAGAAAAAATAAATGAATTCCTGCTATAACAGCAATTATAAATGGTAAAACGAAATGGAAGGTGAAAAATCGATTTAATGTTGCGTTATCTACAGCAAATCCTCCTCATACTCATTGTACTAGATCTATACCTAAGTAAGGAATTGCTGATAATAAATTAGTAATTACTGTTGCACCTCAAAATGATATTTGTCCTCATGGTAAAACATAACCTATAAATGCAGTTGCTATAACTAAAAATAGAATAACTGTCCCAATTATTCAAGTATATATATATTTATATGATCCATAATAAATACCTCGACCAACATGAAGATAAATACAAATAAAAAATATTGATGCTCCATTAGCATGAATGGTTCGAATGATTCAACCATTATTAACATCTCGACAAATATGTACTACTCTTCTAAATGCTATTTCAATATTTGAGGTGTAATGTATAGCTAAAAATAAACCTGTTACAATTTGAATTACTAAACATAAACCTAATAAGGAACCAAAATTTCATCAAAATGAGATATTTGTTGGTGCAGGTAAGTCTACTAGAGAATTATTAATAATTTTTAATAAAGGATGTCTTAATCGAAGTGGTTTATTCATTAGTAATTATCTTATTTTACGAATAGGACCTTGATTAATATTAGTAATTTTTACTACTGCTAATAATGCTAGGAATAAATAAATTATTATTATTATTGTAATAATAAATGTTGGATTATTATAAAGTTTTTCTAATGAAAATGTTATTTCTTGATAATTAACTAAATTATTAATAATTATAGTTTCTGTATTTTTAAAAAAATCTATAAATATTGTTTTATCTAAAATGATTAAAATTATTATAATAATAGTCCATAAAATAATAGAAAATATTAAAAAGATTGATTTTGGTATAAATATTTCATTTGATGCAATTCTTGTAATATAAATAAATAGTACTAATATACCTCCAAGAAATGTCAAAAATAGAATATATGATAATCAAAATCTTTCTATAATTGTTCCACTTATAAATCTAATAAGAAAAGTTTGTAAAATAATAAAACTTATTATTGATATTGGATGATTTAATTTAATAAAATTAATATTTATTACGTTTAATAAGGCTATAATTATTATTTTTAACATTTCAAGAGTTAGTTTTATTAAAATATTGGTTTTGGAGACCAAAGATAAAAGTGTTTTTTACTCTTGAAGTTTTAAAAGTGGGGGCATGTCTTATTTTCGGTTTACAAGACCGAGGTATTATTAACTATTAAAACTAATGTTTATATTTTCTATTTTTACTTCCTTGTTAACTTATTTTTCAGATGTATCTATTTTTATTTCTAAACGTAAGCATTTATTAATAGTTTTATTAAGATCAGAATATACTGTTCTTTCTTTATTTATATTAATTATTATTTTTCTTATTGAATTTGATTATGATAATTTTTTTCCTGTTGTTTTTTTAGTTTTTTCTGTTTGTGAGGGTGCTTCAGGTTTATCTAATATAGTTTCTATAGTTCGTTCTCATGGTAATGATTTTTTTAATTCTTTTAGTTTATCTTTATGTTAAAGTATTTATTAATAATTATTTTTTTGGTTCCTCTCTGTTTATTAAATAATTCATGATGGTTGGTTCATTCTTTCATTTTTTTGTTTAGCTTTGTTTTTATGATTTGTATTTATTCATATTGTGATTTAAATATAATTGGATATTGTTTTGGAATTGATTATTTTTCTTTTAGTTTAATTTTACTTAGATTTTGAATTTGTTCTTCAATAATTATGGGTAGACGTTCTATTTATTTATCTTCTTATCATCCAGAATTTTTTTTTAATTTAATTTTAATTCTTTTAATTATATTGTATTTTTCTATTGCTTGTTTAAGATTATTATCTTTATATATCTTTTTTGAGGCTTGAATAATTCCTATTATATTTTTAATTTTGGGTTTAGGTTATCAGCCTGAGCGTCTTCAAGCTGGTATTTATTTGATTTTTTATACTTTAATTGCTAGATTGCCATTATTATTGTGATTATTTAAGGTTTATGATTATGTGAATAACTTATATTTTCCTTTATTATTTGATTTCGGTTCCTATTATTTTATATTTTATGTTCTTATAGTTTTAGCTTTTTTAGTTAAATTACCTATATTTTTGTTTCATTTATGGTTACCTAAGGCCCATGTTGAGGCACCAATTTCTGTTAGAATAACTTTAGCTGGTGTTTTATTAAAATTAGAAGGTTGTGGTATTTTTCGTGTAATAAAACTTATTTCTTTTTTAGGTTTAAAGTTTAATTATTTTTGACTATCTTTAGGTTTATCAGGTGGAGTTATTATTAGATTTATTTGTTTTTGTCAAGTTGATTTGAAATCTTTAATTGCTTATTTTTCTGTTGCTCATATGAGAATAGTTATTGGTGGTTTAATAACTATAAATTGATGTGGTTGTATAGGTTCTTTATCTTTAAAAATTGGTCATGGTTTATGTTCTTCTGGTTTATTTTGTTTATCAAATATTATTTATGAGCGTTTAGGTAGACGTAGTTTATTAATAAATAAGGGTATAATTAATTTTATACCAAGAATATCTCTTTGATGATTTCTTTTAAGTTCTTCTAATATGGCTGCCCCACCTTCATTAAACTTAATTGGTGAATTAAGTTTATTAAATAGAATTATATCATGATCTTCTTTTAGATTTTTAGTATTAATATTTTTGTCTTTTTTTAGAGCTGTTTATACTTTATATATATATTCTTATTCTCAACATGGTTCATATTTTTCTGGTGTATATACATTTACTCTTGGTTATTTACGTGAATATCATCTTTTATTTTTACATTGGTTTCCTTTAAATATTTTGTGTTTAAAGGGTGAATATTTTTTTGTTTAGTTTTGCTTAAGTATTTTAATTAAAATATTGTTTTGTGGGATCAATGATATGAATTTTTCATCTTAGGCCTTGAAGTTGTTTTCTATTTGTTCTTTAAGTTTTTTTTCTTTATTTTTATCAAGAACTTTAATTTTTACTTTAGGAACTTATTATTTAATAATTGATTATAGAGTTTTTATTGAATGAGAGCTTTTTAACTTAAATGGTTCTATGGTTGTTATAACTTTAATTTTGGATTGAATATCTTTAATTTTTTTATCTTTTGTTATATATATTTCCTCTTTAGTTATTTATTATAGAGAGGATTATATATATGGTGAAAAGAATATAAATCGTTTTATTATTATTGTTTTAATATTTATTCTTTCAATAGGGTTTTTAATTATTAGTCCTAATTTAATTAGAATTTTATTAGGATGAGATGGTTTAGGATTGGTTTCTTATTGTTTAGTAATTTATTATCAGAATGTAAAGTCTTATAGTGCAGGTATATTAACTGCTTTATCTAACCGTATTGGTGATGTTGCTATTTTAATTTCTATTTCTTGAATATTAAATTTTGGTGGTTGAAATTATATTTATTATTATGATTTTATTTCTTATTCTTTTGAAATAAAGATTATTACAATATTAATTATTTTAGCTGCTATAACAAGGAGAGCTCAAATTCCCTTTTCTTCTTGACTTCCTGCAGCAATAGCTGCTCCTACTCCTGTTTCTGCTTTAGTCCATTCTTCTACTTTAGTTACTGCAGGAGTTTATTTATTAATTCGTTTTAGACCTATACTTAATATTTATAATTATGGTTGATTTTTATTATTGGTTGGTTGTATAACAATATTTATAGCTGGACTTGGTGCAAATTTTGAGTTTGATCTAAAGAAAATTATTGCTTTGTCTACTTTAAGACAACTTGGTTTAATAATAAGAATTTTGGCTTTGGGTTATTCTAACCTTGCTTTTTTTCATTTATTATCTCATGCTTTATTTAAAGCATTATTATTTATATGTGCAGGGTCAATAATTCATAATTTAAAGGATTCTCAAGATATTCGTTTTATAGGATCAATTGTTAATTTTATACCCTTAACTTCCGTTTGTTTTAATGTTTCTAGTTTGTCCTTATGTGGTATACCCTTTTTAGCTGGTTTTTATTCAAAGGATTTAATTTTGGAGATAGTTTGTTTAAGATGAATTAATTGTTTAATTTTTTTTATATATTTCTTTTCTACTGGTTTAACTGCTTCTTATTCTTTTCGTTTGTTTTATTATTCAATATCTGGTGACAATAATTTTTATTCAAATTTTTCTTTTGATGATAAGAGCTTTTACATTTCTTTTGGAATGATTTCTTTGTTATTTATTGCTGTTTTTGGTGGTAGTTTACTTTCTTGATTAATTATCCCTATTCCTTGTATAATTGTTTTACCATATTATTTAAAGTTTTTAACTATTACTGTTGTTATTTTAGGTTCTTATTTTGGTTATTTAATTTTTAAATCAAATTTTACTCAAAAATTATTTTCTATAAATATTTTATCTTTTATAAGATTTATAGGTTCTATATGGTTTATACCTTTCCTTTCAACTAAATTTATTAGTTATTTACCTTTAAAGTTTGGTTATTATTCCTTAAAGTCTTTTGATTATAGTTGAGGTGAAATTTTAGGTGGTCAAGGTTTATATAGTTTATTTATTTATTTAATTAATTATATTCAAAGTTGATATGATTCTAATTTTAAAATTTATCTTTTAACTTTTATTTTTTGAATATTTATTTTAATTATGTTATTTGTAATTTAATACCTAAATAGCTTATTTTTAGAGTTTAACACTGAAGATGTTAAGGAAATATTTTATATTTTTAGGTATATTTATAAATATAAAATATTATCTTTACAGGGAAAATGGAATGGTTTATTTAAACTATATAAATAGAAATGTTAACGGAGTTTAACCGCTAATATAAAAAGTTAGCAGCTTTTATATTGTCTTTACATTTCCTTAATTGGAATTTATATTTCAATTATATTATTAACAGTAATACGCCTCTAATTTTGGCTTCAATTAACAAATAAGGGTAATAAATACCATTTTTTCAGGTCGAAACTGATTGTGATTTTTCACTTCTTATTTATTAAGGTTAATTGATAATTCAATACTTTTTGAATGCAACCCAAATGTTATATTTAACTATAACCCTAATCTGCTCATTTAAGAGCTCCTTGATTTCATTCATGATATAATCCTCCTAATAAGATAATAATAAAAAATATTGTTACTATTGTTCAAATTATAATGTTTGATGTTTTTAAAATAATTATAATTGGTAAAATTAATACAATTTCTACATCAAAAATTAAAAAGATTACTGCAATTAAGAAGAATCGTAGTGAGAAAGGTATTCGAGCAGATCTTTTAGGGTCAAATCCACATTCAAATGGTGATCTTTTTTCTCGATCATTAATTAATTTCTTGGATAGAATTGTTGAAATAATTATAATTATTATTGGTAAGATAAATCTAAAAATAATTCTTGTTGATAAGATTAAAATTGTTTTTCTTGATTAATAATCAATCTTTTTGATTGGAAGTCAAATGTACTATTTATACTAGAAGAACAATTATCTACCTCATCAATATATTGAGATATATAAAAATAATCATACTACATCTACGAAGTGTCAATATCATGCAGCCGCTTCAAATCCAAAGTGATGATTTGGTGAGAATTGATTTATTGAATGTCGTAATAAACATGTTAAAAGAAATATTGTTCCAATAATTACATGTAATCCATGAAATCCTGTTGCAATAAAGAATGTTGATCCATAAATTGCATCAGCAATAGTAAAAGGGGCTTCTCAGTATTCATATGCTTGAAGTATAGTAAAGTAAATTCCTAGTAATACTGTAAAAAATAAACCTTGAAGTGCTTGGGTGTGATTTGATTCTATTAATCTATGATGGGCTCAAGTTACAGTAACTCCAGATGCTAAAAGAATAGCTGTATTAAGTAGTGGAATTTGTATAGGATTAAATGGTTGAATTCCTATTGGAGGTCATAATATTCCTATTTCAATAGTTGGTGTTAGTCTTCTTCTAAAAAAAGCTCAAAAGAAAGATATAAAAAATAATACTTCAGATGCAATAAATAAAATTATACCTCATCGTATTCCAATTGATACAAATTCTGTATGTAATCCTTGATATGTTCCTTCTCGGATTACATCTCGTCATCATTGAATTATTGTAAGTAAAGTAATTCTTATTCCAATTATAAATAAGTTAATGTTAAATAAGTGGAATCATTTAGCTAATCCTGAAACTAGAACTATTGCTCCAATTGCTCCTGTTAATGGTCAAGGTCTATAGTCTACTATATGGAATGGGTGGTTTGAGTGTATTGTTAACATATGTTTAGTATACTTCTCTAGAATAAAGAGTTCTTAAAATAGAAAATACATAGGCTTGAATTATAGCTACTGCTGATTCTAAAATTAATAGTAGTATTTGTCCAATAATTAAAAATGAAATTAGATTTATTGTTATTGATGGCCCTGTATTTCCTAGAAGGGTTAATAATAAATGACCTGCAATTATATTTGCTGCTAATCGTACTGCTAATGTTCCAGGTCGAATTACATTTCTAATTGTTTCAATTAATACTATAAACGATATTAGTGCTGTAGGTGTTCCTTGAGGAACTAAATGTATAAATATATGATTAGTATGATTAATTCAACCAAATAATATAAATCTTAATCATATTGGTAATGCGATTGTGAATGTAAAAGTTAAATGTCTAGTTCTTGTAAAAATATAAGGGAATAATCCTATAAAATTATTAAATATTATTATAATGAATATTGAAATAAAAATAAATGTTATTCCATTAAATGAATTTGGTCCTAATAAAGTTTTAAATTCATTATGAAGGGTAATATTTAATTTATTTCAAATAATATTAATTCGTGATGAGATTAATCAAAATATTGATGGAATTAATAATAGACCTAAAAATGTTCTAGATCAATTTAATGATAAATTAATAAAATTAGTTGCTGGATCAAATGTTGAAAATAAATTTGTTATCATTTTCAGTTAAAAATTTTACTTTCAATCTTTCTTTTTTTTATATTTTCTAAAATTTTAGGTTTAAATGAAAAAAAGTTCACTTGATTAAACATAATAAAAACAATAGAAAATAAAATAAATAGTGAAAATCATATTAGAGGGGATATTTGAGGGATTTAGATGTTATTCCTCATCAGAAGTATTTGTTAATTTACTATTTTTTGGTTTAAGAGACCATTACTTCTTTTCGTCAACTGAGGACCAGGGGGTATAAATTATTAGTTATTTTAGATTGACACTCTAACGTTATTTTTAACTAACTCCTTAAATTATTTTAGATAATCATTTAATAAATATATTAACTGAAGTTCTTTCAATTACAATTGGTATAAATCTGTGATTTGCTCCACAAATTTCTGAGCATTGTCCAAAGAATAAACCAGGTCGATTTATTGTAAATGTTCCTTGATTTAATCGTCCTGGTGTTGCATCAATTTTAATTCCTAGTGTTGGTACTGTTCATGAGTGAAGTACATCTGATGCACTTGTTAAAATTCGAACTTCAGTATTTATTGGTAAAATTGTTCGGTTATCTACATCAAGTAATCGAAATTCATTAATTTTTAAATCATTTTCTGGTGTTATGTATGTATCAAATTCAACATTTATAAAGTCTGAGTATTCATAACTTCAGTATCATTGACGTCCAATTGTTTTAATTGTAATTATGGCGTCTACAGAATCATCAAGAAGATAAAGTAGTCGTAGTGATGGTAATGCAATAAAAATTAATGTAATAGCTGGAATTATAGTTCAAATAGTTTCAATTAAATGTCCATGAAGTATATTTCGTCTTGTATAAGAAATAATTAATATATATCTTAATACATATCCAACAATTACAGTAATTAATAATAACACTATTATTGTATGATCATGAAAGAATGATAATTGTTCTATTAAAGGTGAAGCTCCGTCTTGTAATGATAGATTTGATCATGTTGCCATTTGTTGCATTTTCTATAAAGGTTAAATCTTTATATGTAGAGCTTAAATCTACTGCACTAATCTGCCATATTAGAATCTAGAAATTAATGGTAATTCTGAATATCTATGTTCTGCTGGAGGGTTATTTTGTAATCATTCCGTTGATCTTCTTATATTAAATCTAAATAAAATTGATCGGTTTGAAATTATACTTTCTCATATAATTAAAATAAATATAATAATTCCTACAATTGAAATAGTTGATCCAATACTTGAAATTACATTTCATGATGTATAAGCATCAGGATAATCAGAATATCGTCGAGGTATTCCTGCTAATCCTAAAAAGTGTTGAGGAAAAAATGTTAAATTTACTCCAATAAATATAATTGTAAATTGAATTTTTAATCATGTATTATTTATTGTTAATCCAGTAAATAAAGGATATCATTGAATAATTCCTCCTATAATTGCAAATACTGCTCCTATAGATAAAACGTAGTGAAAGTGTGCTACAACATAATAAGTATCATGTAAAATGATATCAAGTGAAGAGTTTGCTAAAACTAATCCTGTTAATCCACCAATTGTAAATAGAAAAATAAATCCAAGTGCTCATAATAATGGTGGATTGAATTTAAATTTTGTTCCATAAAGTGTTGCTAATCAACTAAATACTTTAATTCCAGTTGGAACAGCAATAATTATTGTTGCTGATGTAAAATATGCTCGTGTATCTACATCCATTCCTACTGTAAATATATGATGTGCTCATACAATAAATCCTATAAGTCCAATTGATAATATTGCATAGATTATTCCTAATGTTCCGAATGATTCAATTTTTCCTCTTTCTTGACAGACAATATGTGAAATAATACCAAATCCAGGAAGAATTAAAATATAAACTTCTGGATGTCCAAAAAATCAGAATAAATGTTGATATAAAATTGGATCACCCCCTCCTGCAGGATCAAAGAATGATGTATTTAGATTTCGGTCAGTTAATAATATTGTAATAGCTCCTGCTAATACTGGAAGTGATAATAATAAGAGTAGAGCTGTAATAGCTACTGATCAAACAAATAATGGTGTTTGATCTAAAGTTATACTTTCTGATCGTATATTAATTGTTGTTGTAATAAAATTAACTGCTCCTAGAATTGATGATACACCTGCAAGATGAAGTGAGAAAATTGCTAAGTCAACTGATGCTCCTCCATGAGCAATTGCTCCAGCAAGTGGAGGGTAAACTGTTCATCCTGTCCCAGCTCCTGTATTTACTATAGAGGATGAAATTAATAAGGTTAATGAAGGTGGTAAAAGTCAAAAACTTATATTATTTATTCGTGGAAATGCCATATCTGGTGCTCCAATTATTAATGGGACAAGTCAATTACCAAATCCTCCAATTATAATTGGTATAACTATAAAGAAAATTATTACAAATGCGTGTGCTGTAATAATTACATTATAAATTTGATCATCCCCAATTAATGATCCTGGTTGACCTAATTCTGATCGAATAATTATTCTTATTGATGTTCCTACTATTCCAGCTCATGCTCCAAATATAAAATATAAAGTACCAATGTCCTTATGGTTTGTTGAGAATAATCATTTTTTCGGTAAGATGTCTGAATTAATAGGTGATAGACTGTAAATCTATTTATGAGAATTTTTCTCTCTTACCATTATTATTGGCTTTATATTCAATTATGATTTTAGACTGCAATTCTAGAGGTGTAAATAATTTTACTAAGGCCTAAAAGATTGTCCTTTTAATTATAACTTTGAAGGTTATTAGTTTATTTAACTTAAGTCCTTATAATAAGGAAATTAATATTGAAGCTGATCTTAGACCTAAAGTTGAAATTATTACAGTTGTTGATAATATAAATCTAGATTTATTGGGTGAATTAGTTATTGATCATGAATTTTCTGAGTAAGATAAAATAAAAGATGAAAATCTAATTCGTAAATAATAGTATAGTGTAATTATTGTTAATATTACTATAATTGTTATTAAAGTTGCTATGTTGTTTTCTATAAGTGAATTAATAATAATTCATTTTGGTAAGAATCCTAGAAAAGGTGGTAATCCCCCTAATGAAAGGAGGACAGTAAATATTAAAAATTTAGTTTCTGATTTTATATTTGTTGATGAATAAATTTGATTTAAGGAAAATAAATTTATTTGTTTAAATAGAAGAATTATAATTAATCTTAATAGCGAATAAATAATAAAATATAATTCTCATACGTTTTCTCTTACTATTAAGGATCTAATTATTCATCCTAGATGACTAATTGATGAGTATGCTAAAAGTTGTCGTAATGATGTTTGATTTAATCCTCCTAATGCTCCAATAATAATTCTTAGAATAATAATTGTGAATATAAATGGTCTGAATTTAATACAATATGATAATACTATTATTGGAGCTATTTTTTGTCACGTTATTAATGTTAAACAATTAATTCATGATGATATTCCTATAACTTCTGGAAATCAGAAATGAAAAGGAGCAGCACCTATTTTTAGAAATAATCTTGATCTAACTATTATTGAAGGGATTATTTCTATCTCCCATTTTATTCTATATTTTATTTGGATTAATAAAATAGAAAATAATAATATTGTCGAGGCTATTGCCTGTACAATAAAATATTTAACTGATGATTCATTTATTATTACATTTTTATTTCTTGTTAATATTGGAATAAGTGAAAGTAAGTTGATCTCTAGTCCTATTCAAACTCCGAATCAAGAGTTTGATGAGATGGACAGGATCGTTCCTATCATTAATGTTGATAGGAAGAGAAGTTTAGTTGAGTTGCTGGTCATTAAAAAGGAGAGGGTTGATGCCTCTATAAATGGGGTATGAACCCATTAGCTTATTTAGCTTACCTTTTTACATTTAGGTGTATGATGCACGTCAGTTTTTGATACTGAAGGAGGTAGTTTAATTCTATCATATGTAACAACGGAGGTAATTTTGAAGTTACTTGATTTACCCTATCAAGGTAGCCCTTTATTCAGGCACTCCATT